ACTTATGGGTGAGGCAAGTTCTTCCATTCTGCTGGTCTGGTCTATGCTCTTTCTTGGCTATATGGTTTATCCGGGGGAGAGATTGAGCTTCAAGAAATAGTAAATGGTCTCATAGATACACAAATGTATGACTCTCCAGGATTATGAATTGCGCTTATATCCATAACTGTAGGAATTGGGTCCGAGCTTTCCCCAGTTCCTTTTCATCAATGGACCCCTGACGTATATGAAGGAGTATGATTCGTTCTACAAATTACAAATTATTACCTATATAATAAAATATAGTGAGATATCTCTCTTTCTTTTTTTTAGATGTTTCTATCTCTCAAAACTCTATGGACATGCGGAAAAGAGAAAGAAAAGGACTGTTACCCCTACCTCCCACTCGGACCAAGACATCAATCGCTTTTACCGAAATAACAATTAAGGTAAAGCAAGGTCAGAAACAACTAAAAAAACTAATATATTTTAATGAAAAAAGATATTTTGTAAGAAGGATTGGTAATATTTTCTATTGATTTAATAGATTTGGTCTTATACATACGCGAGGAAGGTAATAAAAAAGGAATCAGATTCTTTTTTACGACCGATCGATATCAATACTCCAATACGCTATCTCTTACATATATTCTATATTCATCATGATATGAATAATATATATATATACTATTCATGTAATAGGATTCACTTTTTTGATGCCTTGATGGTGAAATGGTAGACACGCGAGACTCAAAATCTCGTGCTTAAGAGCGTGGAGGTTCGAGTCCTCTTCAAGGCATAATATTTTTCATGTTTATTGAATGAGCGATTCAATGGCAAATATCGTATGATATTCTCTCAATAGACTGGGATGGGATAGATTTCCCTCGTATCAACAGATACGAGGTATTCCGACAATTAACTACAAGTTTAAGCTGCTGGAATAGGACAGTGGATCACAGACAGGATCTTGGCGATCTTCTCTATCTAATGAGGAGTCCATTCCGAAATGGTCCGCTCTTGTATTATGAGGTATATTTCATTAAGGACAAAGATTGAGAAGAATCTTTTAAGATCTTGCAAGATACATAGATTGACCATATACTCCTTGCAAAATTTTGCAAGATCCGGTAGTTGCGACCGAACCTCAACAACTATATCCGGATCCTGTGACTCTATGATGAACCTTTCCTCTCCTCTTAATAGTGTGGGAAGAGGGAATACTAGAACCGAAATCGAGGAGATAAGAAGTAAGCATAGTTTAGTAGAGAATATCTCATTAGGTTAAAGAGAATGGGCTTGTCTTTACTATGCTTACCCTACATGGTCGAGATCTCGGAGTGAGGAACCTATCTTAAAATGAAAAAAAAAAAAAAAATATAAAATCTTTTTTTCCTCCAACATACTTACTATTCTTGGACAATACCAGGAAAAGATTAATTAAGGATCTGAAATCGGAGCTAGAGCCTCTCATTGATTTTCTGCCCGGTCAATTTTTTTACTTAATTCCATATTTCATTGCTCTTTCATCGATGGTTAGAGATTGGCTGATGTGAAATCTTAATCCTGTTATGAATTGAGTGTTCAATTTCATTTGGAAAAAGCCATTTCTTCTCCAACAATGTCTTTGTCATTTGATCCAATAACATTCTGTTAGATAGGAACAGATTTGATAAATATTGATAACTCTCGGATAGAGTATTATAAACAAAAGATTCATTAGATAATAAACTATTGGTTCCGAAGCATCTTTTGTGATGAATTAACGATTCGAAGCGGTCAACCTTTTTTATTGGATTTTCGATCAACCAACGTTGATATGTAAATGAAGGAGAATATGGCTGCATACGTTCCAATCGGATACCGATTGCTTGAATGCGTTTGAAATCCTCGATATGTTTCTTTTCTGCAAAAGACAATGGTTTCCACAAATTCATGATCGAAATCGAATTGGTCATGGATTTTGAATTATATCTATTAAAAGCACCTTGGAAACTTTTTTTAGAGAAAAAACCATATTTTGCTTTTCTTCTCCTTGAACCATAAGTAATATAGAGCCTTTTCAGCAGTTCTTCATTTGCGAAAATTTCTCGGCGTGAAAACACAAGGCGCTGCTCTTGAAATAGGAAGGGATCCCAAATATATCGTCTTCCTAGAAAGAACATAGGTTTATTAGAGTCTTTATATTGCATCGGATATTGTATAGAAAATTGAGATCCTCCCATCTGCCCTTTTTCAAACGATCCGAACAGGTACGAAGATCCCAATTCATTGGTTCTTTTTGTACGATCGAATCGATTACTGCGAAGAAAACTAAGACGCCAGATCCTAGGAGCCCAAACTATTTTATTTATTACCCTATCCATTTGTTTTGCGCCGAGAGTTTCTTCTAGAAACTTCAATTCATATTCTTTCAGAAATCGTGTCATATCTAGATGATTTCTCATTTTGGGCTGAGGAGCAAATGTGATTTGATCCTTATCGGACTTACCCCGACATATTCCTAACCATGGAAACTCGACCAGAAGACTTTCTAAAAGACTAGAAGCTAGATTGAAATCATGCTCAGCGAATATATCGAGAGAAATCCAATTCTCTCTATTTCGTTCCGATATATACCACGAATCTCGAGCCGCTGATCCGGCCAAGCAACCCAAAATATGGGGGAGTATGGTAAATTCCTTCATAGTTGTTTCGGCAATCGAAGGTTCTAAATACCATTCGGACAAATAAGAAAACCTTTTCTTCCATAATTCCTTTTTTGTAGATAGAGGATTCATGGGAGAATTTCTTCTAAGTGTATTTTGTATAACAGCCTTTCCTACCTTGTAGAGAAGTCTTTCGTCATTTTTACCGAATCCAACCTGATTATCTATAGATTCCAAACCAAAATTTTGCCTATAAAGAGCTAATCGAATTGTATTAATGTCTATAACTGATTTCTTTCGGGTAATACTAATTGATAAGGCTTCATTGGCAAGTGCTGCTAGATCTCGTGCATTAGAACCTATGGTTCTAGATCCAAATTCATCGGGACAGGACAACTGTTTTTCCGAGTAGAACCCTTTGCTACGTAAAAGAATGGGAAATTCCCTTTGTCGTTGTGGGATAACAAGCATTCGAATATTGATCGATCTATCTAATCGATTTGGAGCTATTAGAGCTGGATCCACTTTTTGGGGGATATGAGTCGAAGCAATAAAAAGAATATTTCTGATAGAATCTTTCTCATCATCTCTAGAGAGATGGTTCACTAATAAACCGAGGAAAAAGTCAGTTAAGTTTAAACCAAAGAAAGATTGATTTAGGTCATTGAAATGAAGTTGATGAATGTTTGGAATCCATATTATGCAAGGAGACATTCTTTTCGCCAATTCGAGGGTAAGATTGAATTGTTGCATTTTTTCTTTCACCTTATTTTCAAAATCAGTCATAATACTTCCAGTACCAGGGTAATTTAAATATTCACCATACAATAACTTGTTCAGAGATATTTTAATTAAAGGAACATAAGAGTCTGCTGCTAGACTTTTGGCCAAATAGGATCGGCCAGTTCCCATAGGACCTATAAGTAAAATCCCTTTGGAAAGTAATGATCCTGTGTCGAGTGAGAAAGGTTTTCCATTAAATGTGGGGTTGGTTGGACACAATATTTGTGAAGAGGTAATCTTCTGACAAAAGGCAAGGAATACCCATCTTTCTGCTAAACAAAATTGATCGAACTTATAATTCATTAGATCTTTTTGATAAGTGTAAGCCAAATATCGTAAGTGAATAAGTCCCGGCTGTTCAGTAATTTGATAACCAAATTCATTCTTGAAGAAATTATGACTGTAAGTCAAATTCGATTCAAATTGAAAAATGTTTTTTCTCGTCATTAGAAATTGAACTAGTAATTCTATCTCTTTTTCGGAGATATCCATGCTAGAACACAATCTGTTAAACTCTCTTATTATAGTTATAGGCGAATAAAGCTTTCTATTCTTAATCTTATTCTTCATAGAAGAATAGCTGGATGTAGAAGAGAACAAGAGACTAGGTACAGAAGTATTCATTAGTTTTTGCAACTCGATCACGTATGACGGATCCTTTAAATACTTTATGAGTTCAAAGTCTATCTTTAAATTGATAAAGGCTAAGGAAATAACTTCAAAATATTGAAGAACGAAATACCCAAGGACGAAAAAAGGGATAAGAATCCCATATTCATACCCCCGAGCATTTAGTAATCTCAGATGTCCCCATATGAATGGTACTGATGACTTCTCTCGATCACTTGTTTCCTCTATGAAAAAATCCTCACAGGAAGACAAAAACTCATTCCAAGGATTCGTTACAAATAAAAACTTATTAAGAAGATTCGTTCTGAATCTAAAACTCAATTGAAATAGATTCGTTATAAATTTCCGTTGTATAGGTTCCCATAATGGATGATAAAGTTCCCACAAGATATTCAATTTATGCATAATCTTATGTTTAATATCTCGAAAAATAGATACAAATTGATTATTGCCATGTAGCAATATCTCCGGAAGAGTATCTAAAAGTATATTTACAAGATATTTAGACCATGCAGAAGTAAAAAACCAAGGCATATAGGTTTTAAACAGTTCCCATTTTGAAAAAATACTATCTATTCGATAGATCCTATACATCTCCTGTTTCTTAACACGTTCATTAAAACGAGATGATGGTATAATTTTATGTTCCTCTTTAGATGAAATTGAAAGGGTACTCCTTCCATCTATGCCTTTTTTTCTAATTATGTTTTTTGAACTTTCGGTTACAAGCCAATCTTGAATACGATGAAGCATTTCCTGGTTCTTATTGGGAAATATTTCGGATAGTAAATCATCTTGATAAGATCGAGTTTCAATAAGACCCATGTTTGAACTGAAACCCTTTTTAAGGTACTGATCGAGGTTGTTTTCTTCTGAATCGGATCTATTGATAAAAGGTTCACAATAAGTTTTTTCAAAATTGACTATTTGTTTTTTTGTTAAAGGCGTTGTATAAATCTCTTCAATCGAGGAAAGATATCTTTTGTCACGAACGAATGGATTCAATCGAGTTAGTAATTTGAAGGATCTGTACAAGTCATAGATTAATACAAACGTTTGGTCACCACTTTGTTTTCGTTGTAAATATTTAGGTAAGAATATGTTAGATACTTGTGATTGGATGAACGAAATAGTATCTTTATCTAAGTGAACGGGTCCTATTTCATCAATAGGCAAAGAAGAGAGATTGGTGTGGATGGACAAAAAATTGAATAATTGTCCATATGTAAGATTCTTCCTTTTTATATGAATCCTTTCCATATAAGAAGGTAATCTCTTATTATAATTTGACCGAGGATGATGCAAATAATCAAAAAATTGGAGCGTATTTGCTCCGTGAAAAGAAGCTCTCAATGAGCTCTGATCAGATAGTTTCGCGGGATTCAACCAATTGTCTCCATCGTTGGATATCGTCGAAAAATCAGTGTTATCGAATGATTCCATGCGATTATTTTCATAATTGAATAAGTCAATAATCAATGGATTAATCGGTATCTCATTCGGAATAAATGGTGCAATTGTTCTTTCATCGATCAATAATTTTGATCTTTGTGAAAGATTATAGTCATATAAAAGAAAGGGTTTATATTTTTTTAAATGAACGATTAGAGCACCAATTGGCTCCAACAACTCATTTAATTGTAGATAATTAAGACTTTTGAGTTTATGAAAGCGAAAATCCAAAATAGAAATGAAATTATTGAACTTATAATTGAACTTCGAAATTATATTGAAGTTCGAATTTAAGATCTTGACAATATTTTCAGAGAGGGAAGAAAACTTTGAATAATCTTTTTTGTTGGGAATTACAGACCAACCAATTGAATCTTTATTAGTATTAGTACATGATTCAATTGGATCAAACACTATTTTGAAATAGTTTTGTTTAGAAACAAAATGTTTCCAATATTTTAGAAAGTATTCGGTCTGATTGGACCATTTGTACACATTCAAATTCCGATTTATATTTTGATTTGTTCGAATAATAAAATGTTTGAACCATTCTCTCTGACTTTTTCTCCAATTTGATGAATGACGGCCAATTGTATCTTTCGTTACATTATGAAAACTTTCATTTTCTATCCAATTTGTTTGAATTTGATCCTTTAAATTGCGACTGAACCTGTTCATAAAATAGAATCTGTTGAATGCATTTGCCGAATATACAACAATCTTATATCGAATCGATTCATACCAATTGAAAGCTTCAGTTCTATAATAATTAAGAGGGGTTTCGATCTCCAAGCGATTTTTGAAATAGCTTTGGCTCAATTCTTTGTTGATTATTTGATCTAAATATTCATCTTCTTTACCAGTAATATTGAGTAGAACCCATAAAGATTGATTCTTCAATTTATCCCTGTGGTTGAAGATCCGATTGAATCTCAACGATCCATTCTCATTGAGTTCATATAATAGATTCATGTGATGATCAATATCAAGGGAATTCTTATCATGAACCTGGCTAGGCTTAGTTATTGATAGAATGAATTGATCTGTTATTTTCAGAACGATTTTTTTCGTTTTTGATCTCAAATTGTTGTGCAATATGTACTGTCCTTGCTTTCTAATAATATTACATCCGGGATCTGATGAAATAGTACAATTTGAGGAAGGATTTTCGATTTGAAAATATGTTTTGATCTTCCATAGATAAACTATCCTATTCATTAATGAATTGGATTTTGAATCCCTGAAATCCTGGAAAAAAACATCTTGTTGCCTTTTAAAGAATCTTTTCAATAAGTTGAAATCTTCAATGGACTTCTTAGTAGCACTAGGACCACCCATACACGGTTCATCTATTGGCAATATGTTAAAAAAAGAATAACGAATTGATTTTGTAAAATTATCAATGAATCTTTTCCTTTCCTTTGGAAAGGAATTATCTTCCATATATCTTTGATCTTCTTTAAATAATTCTTTCGCCCAAGAGATTGGAGAATATTCTGATAAACACTTTGAGGACAAATCTGATTCTCTTTTTGTTTGTTCTCTTTCAATAGGAGAAAGATCCCAAAGAATTGATCTTTCTCTTCGTTGCTCAATCTCCGTTTTATTTCTTGTGAATGGATCTTCACAAAGATCTTTTTCAGGTTCCCAATACTCATTTTTGGTTGAATTTATAGTTGAATCGATCTTCAAATTGATATCTTTCTTATCCTTCTCTGAATGAGTTTCGCCCGGTCCTTTATTTTCCGAGATAATCTCATCCTTCTTGTTCATGTTCCTGTCATATCCTGAATTGAAACTAATGGGATTGGAATGCTCTATGGATCGATTGTAAGATCTTTTCAATTGGAACGACAGGAAAAGATGCGGAAATATCAACCAATTTTTAGTGAAAGGTTTTAAATATTCTTCCGATGTTTCATTTCCAAGTTCCATAAAGTTTATATGTATAGGAAAGAGTTTCATCAAATAGAAATTTTTTCTCTCAATCATACTACTTTTATGATTGAAGCGATATGTAAGGACCGATAATGTAAGTACTACTACACCTTGGATCAAAAAATATGGATTGCTTTTGCGTAGATCGCGTAAAAGCAACGTACTGACAATTCTAAGGTCAAAGAGCTTTATAAGGCGCTCTCGATGCGAAAGGATTTGAATTAAAAATCTCACCAAATTGGATTCGGTCCATTGATTGCATAGAAATTGATAGCTTTGTATCTCCTCCAATTTCACTATCCAGGATCTGTTTTTTTTCATTTTTTTTTTTACCCCCCCCCCCCTTTTTTTTCATCCCAATTAATGGAATATATAAACTAATATTGATTTAATATAATTGAAATCTCGTGTCAACTAATATGGATTTAATATAATCGGAAAGATTGTGTCAACTAATATGGATTTAATATAATCGGAAAGATTGTGTCAACTAATATGGATTTAATATAATCGGAAAGATCGTGTCAACTAATATGGATTATATATAATCGGAAAGCTCGTGTCAACTAACCAATACCATTATACTAAATGGATAGTAAATATACCAAATGGATAAAATCCATTCCGTTTTTTCTCTTATTTTATGGGCGAACGACGGGAATTGAACCCGCGCGTGGTGGATTCACAATCCACTGCCTTGGTCCACTTGGCTACGTCCGCCCCGTAAAAACAAACCAATTGTCTCTATCCACGGTCATTTCTTACAAGAAGAATCAATTTTATAGGTTAATGAACTAACGTTTGTATGTAGGTCGACGACCCCTGACAGGGGATCAGAGCAAGATCGATGACTAGCTCCTAACCAACTCTCGAACAAGTTGTTCAGTCCAGCCTTGGACCTCTGTAAAATGTCTGTTTACAATATTTGACATGAATCAAATATGAGAGAATTTGATTGGGTCCCGAATCACCCAATTTAAGATCCGAGTCTATACTCATATTATAGAATGACTATGTTTATGATCTTTATCCAGCATCCATGGCTGAATGGTTAAAGCGCCCAACTCATAATTGGCGAACTCGCGGGTTCAATTCCTGCTGGATGCAGAGGAACTGCCCATATCCATTATTTCTGGAATGGGAAGAAGGATGAGGAGTAACAACAAACATGAAATTGAACAGTACCAAACCTTTCATTTTTTTTTTTGAAAGGCTTGGTACTGTTCAGTTAAGCAATACACAGTAACAATCCATCGGAATA